GCTAGCGTAGCTTAATTTAAAGCATAACACTGAAGATGTTAAGATGGGTCCTAAGAAACTCCGCATGCATAAAGGCATGGTCCTGACCTTATTATCAGCTCTTACCCGACTTACACATGCAAGTCTCCGCGATCCCGTGAGTATGCCCTCAATCCCCCGCCCGGGGACGAGGAGCGGGCATCAGGCACAAATTTTAGCCCAAGACGCCTGGCCAAGCCACACCCCCAAGGGAATTCAGCAGTGATAAACATTAAGCCATAAGTGAAAACTTGACTCAGTCAGGGTTAAGAGGGCCGGTAAAACTCGTGCCAGCCACCGCGGTTAAACGAGAGGCCCTAGTTGATAAAACCACGGCGTAAAGGGTGGTTAAGGAAAGCAAAGCAAATTAAAGCCAAATGGCCCTTTGGCCGTCATACGCTTCTAGGTGTCCGAAGCCCAATTATACGAAAGTAGCTTTATTAAAGCCCACCTGACCCCACGAAAGCTGAGAAACAAACTGGGATTAGATACCCCACTATGCTCAGCCATAAACCTAGACATCCAACTACAATTAGACGTTCGCCTGGGTACTACGAGCATTAGCTTGAAACCCAAAGGACCTGACGGTGCCTTAGACCCCCCTAGAGGAGCCTGTTCTAGAACCGATAACCCCCGTTAAACCTCACCACTTCTAGCCATCCCAGCCTATATACCGCCGTCGTCAGCTTACCCTGTGAAGGCAATAAAAGTAAGCAAAATGGGCACAACCCAGAACGTCAGGTCGAGGTGTAGCGCACGAAGTGGGAAGAAATGGGCTACATTTTCTATCACAGAACACTACGAACATGCAACATGAAATAGTGCTTGAAGGAGGATTTAGTAGTAAAAAGGAAGCAGAGTGTCCTTTTGAACTCGGCTCTGAGGCGCGTACACACCGCCCGTCACTCTCCCCTGTCAAAACGCAACAAAGATACATAACACTAAAGCACTGACAAGGGGAGGCAAGTCGTAACATGGTAAGTGTACCGGAAGGTGCACTTGGATTAAACCCAGGGCGTGGCTGAGTCAGTCAAGCATCTCACTTACACCGAGAAGACATCCATGCAAATTGGATCACCCTGAGCCAAACAGCTAGCTTAACCACTAATATAACCCAACAATGTTAATAACAAAACATGACCTAACACCATAAACTAAACCATTTTTTTACCTGAGTATGGGAGACAGAAAAGGTTCAACCTAAAGCGATAGAAAAAGTACCGCAAGGGAAAGCTGAAAGAGAAATGAAACAACCCATATAAGCACTAAAAAACAAAGACTAAACCTTGTACCTTTTGCATCATGATTTAGCCAGCACCCTCAAGCAAAGAGACCTTTAGTTTGAAACCCCGAAACCAGGTGAGCTACCCCGAGACAGCCTATTAAAATTTAGGGCTAACCCGTCTCTGTGGCAAAAGAGTGGGAAGAGCTCCGGGTAGAAGTGACAGACCTACCGAACCTGGTGATAGCTGGTTGCCTGAGAAATGGATAGAAGTTCAGCCTCGTACACCCCAAATCAAAAACATAACATTAAGACACAAGGGAAACATACGAGAGTTAGTTAAAGGGGGTACAGCCCCTCTAACAAAGGATACAACCTTCACAGGAGGATAAAGATCATAATATATAAAACATACTGTTTTAGTGGGCCTAAAAGCAGCCATCTAAATAGAAAGCGTTAAAGCTCAGACAGAAAGGAGTTTATTATACTGATAAAAAATCTTATTCCCCTAATAATATCAGGCTAACCCATGCCCACATGGAAGAAATTATGCTAAAATGAGTAACAAGAAGACCTGCTCTTCTCCAAGCACAAGTGTAAACCAGATCGGACAGACCACTGGAAATTAACGAACCCAACCCAAGAGAGTAATGTGAACAACAAAAAAACCAAGAAAACCCCACAATTAAACAATCGTTAACCCCACACTGGAGTGCTATTTTTAAAGGAAAGACTAAAAGAAAGGGAAGGAACTCGGCAAACACAAGCCTCGCCTGTTTACCAAAAACATCGCCTCCTGCAACTAAACTGAGTATAGGAGGTCCAGCCTGCCCAGTGACTACGGGTTCAACGGCCGGCGGTATTTTGACCGTGCAAAGGTAGCGCAATCACTTGTCTTTTAAATAGAGACCTGTATGAATGGCTAAACGAGGGCTTAACTGTCTCCCCCTTCAAGTCAGTGAAATTGATCTATCCGTGCAGAAGCGGGTATAACCATACAAGACGAGAAGACCCTTTGGAGCTTAAGGTACAAAATTCAACCACGTCAAGCAACTTAATAAAAAGCAAGAACTTAGTGGAAAATGAAATTTTACCTTCGGTTGGGGCGACCACGGAGGAAAAACAAGCCTCCGAGTGGAATGGGCTAAACCCCTAAAACCAAGAGAGACATCTCTAAGCCACAGAACATCTGACCAAAAATGATCCGGCTAATAAAGCCGATCAACGGACCAAGTTACCCTAGGGATAACAGCGCAATCCTCTCCCAGAGTCCATATCGACGAGGGGGTTTACGACCTCGATGTTGGATCAGGACATCCTAATGGTGCAGCCGCTATTAAGGGTTCGTTTGTTCAACGATTAAAGTCCTACGTGATCTGAGTTCAGACCGGAGCAATCCAGGTCAGTTTCTATCTGTAACGCTACTTTTCCTAGTACGAAAGGATCGGAAAAGAGGGGCCTATACTTAAAGCACGCCCCACCCCTAATTAATGAAAACAAATAAATTAAATAAAGGGAGGGCCAAAACCCCAACCACCCGAAATAAGGGCATACTGGGGTGGCAGAGCATGGTAAATTGCGAAAGGCCTAAGCCCTTTAAACCAGAGGTTCAAATCCTCTTCCCAGTTTATGCTAAACACTCTAATAAACCACCTAATTAATCCCCTAGCCTACATCGTACCTGTCTTACTGGCAGTAGCCTTCTTAACCCTAATTGAACGTAAAGTACTAGGATATATGCAATTACGAAAGGGACCAAATGTAGTAGGACCATACGGACTCTTACAACCTATCGCCGACGGAGTAAAATTATTTATTAAAGAACCAGTCCGCCCTTCTACATCTTCCCCATTTCTATTCTTAGCTACCCCTATCCTTGCACTAACCCTAGCCATAACACTATGAGCACCCATACCCATACCCTACCCAGTAATTGACCTTAACTTAGGAGTTCTATTTATCCTAGCCCTGTCAAGCCTTGCAGTATACTCTATTCTAGGGTCAGGGTGAGCATCAAATTCAAAATATGCACTAATTGGGGCCCTACGAGCAGTAGCCCAAACAATTTCCTATGAAGTAAGCCTCGGGCTAATCCTTTTATCAGTAATTATTTTTTCAGGGGGGTACACTCTACAAACATTCAGCACAGCCCAAGAAAGCATCTGATTATTAGCCCCTGCCTGACCATTAGCCGCTATATGATATATCTCAACCCTAGCAGAAACAAACCGAGCACCATTTGACCTAACAGAAGGAGAATCAGAGCTAGTCTCAGGCTTCAACGTAGAATATGCAGGGGGGCCCTTCGCCCTATTCTTCCTGGCTGAATATGCAAACATTCTACTAATAAATACCCTATCAGCCGTGCTATTCCTAGGAACATCACACATCCACCACATCCCAGAATTAACAACAATTAGCCTCATGACTAAAGCCGCACTACTATCTATTGTATTCCTATGAGTACGAGCCTCATATCCACGATTCCGATATGATCAACTTATACACCTCGTATGAAAAAACTTCCTCCCCCTAACACTAGCCCTGGTACTATGACACACCGCCCTACCAATCGCACTAGCAGGCCTTCCCCCACAATTATAGTCCAGGAACTGTGCCCGAATGCCCAGGGACCACTTTGATAGAGTGGCTTATAGGGGTTAAAATCCCCTCAGTTCTTAGAAAGAAGGGGATCGAACCCATGCCCAAGAGATCAAAACTCTTAGTGCTTCCTCTACACCACTTTCTAAGATGGGGTCAGCTAATGAAGCTTTCGGGCCCATACCCCGAACATGACGGTTAAAGTCCCTCCTCCATCAATGAACCCCTACGTACTTGCAATCCTACTATCCAGCCTAGGATTAGGAACCACCTTAACCTTCGCTAGCTCCCACTGACTACTAGCTTGAATAGGACTAGAAATCAATACCCTAGCAATTATTCCCTTAATAGCGCAACATCACCACCCCCGTGCAGTAGAAGCGACCACAAAATACTTTCTGACCCAAGCCACTGCAGCAGCAATAATTATATTTGCAAGCACAACAAATGCCTGAATCACAGGGGAATGAGATATAAACAATATATCAAACCCAATTGCTAGCGCAATAATTATTACTGCCCTAGCACTTAAAATTGGACTAGCACCAATACATTTCTGAATACCAGAAGTTCTACAAGGACTAGACCTTCTAACAGGACTAATTCTATCAACCTGACAAAAACTTGCCCCATTCGCCCTAATTATCCAAACAGCCCAAGCCGTAGACCCAATATTACTAACCGCCCTTGGAATTACATCCACACTAGTTGGAGGATGAGGTGGATTAAATCAAACCCAACTACGAAAAATCCTAGCTTACTCCTCAATCGCTCACATGGGCTGAATAATCGTTATTCTTCAATACGCCCCACAACTCACCCTTCTCGCTCTAGGAACATACATCTTCATAACATCCGCAGCATTCCTCACCCTAAAAACATCATCCGCCACAAAAATCAATACCCTAACAATAATTTGGTCAAAAAACCCAACCCTAGCAACAACCACTGCCCTAGTCCTACTATCATTAGGAGGCCTACCACCACTAACTGGATTTATACCAAAATGACTAATTCTACAAGAACTAGCAAAACAAAACCTTCCAATTACCGCTACAATTATAGCCCTGGCCGCCCTACTAAGCCTATACTTCTACCTGCGCCTTTGTTACGCAATAACACTAACAATCTCCCCTAACACAACCAACTCAATCACCCCCTGACGAACCCAAACAACCCAATCCTCCCTCCCACTAACCCTATCCACTACAATCGCCCTAGGACTCCTACCAATAACCCCAGCTATCCTAATACTAACCACCTAGGGACTTAGGATAATACCAGACCAAGAGCCTTCAAAGCTCTAAGTAGAAGTGAAAATCTTCTAGTCCCTGATAAGACCTACAAGAGTCTATCTTGCATTTTCTGATTGCAAATCAAATGTTTTTATTAAACTAAGGCCTTACTAGATGGGAAGGCCTCGATCCTACAAACTCTTAGTTAACAGCTAAGCGCTCAAGCCAGCGAGCATCCATCTACTTTTCCCGCCTATAGCCTAGTAAGGCGGGAAAAGCCCCGGCAGACTACTAATCTACGTCTCTGGATTTGCAATCCAGCATGTTTCTCCACCACGGGGCTGTGATAGGGAGAGGACTTAAACCTCTGTCTTCGGGGCTACAACCCACCGCCTAAACGCTCGGCTACCCTACCTGTGGCAATTACACGCTGATTCTTTTCTACAAACCACAAAGACATTGGTACCCTTTATCTTGTATTTGGTGCCTGAGCCGGAATAGTGGGAACCGCCCTAAGCCTTCTCATTCGAGCCGAACTAAGCCAACCCGGATCACTTCTGGGCGATGACCAAATTTATAACGTTATTGTTACTGCCCATGCCTTCGTAATAATTTTCTTTATAGTGATACCAATCCTTATTGGAGGATTTGGAAACTGACTCGTGCCACTAATGATTGGAGCACCTGATATAGCATTCCCACGAATAAATAATATAAGCTTTTGACTCCTGCCCCCCTCTTTCCTTCTACTACTAGCCTCTTCTGGTGTCGAGGCCGGGGCCGGAACAGGATGAACAGTTTACCCGCCACTCGCGGGTAATCTTGCTCACGCAGGAGCATCCGTAGACCTAACAATTTTCTCCCTCCACTTAGCAGGTGTATCATCAATTTTAGGGGCAATTAACTTCATCACCACAACTATTAACATAAAACCACCAGCCATTTCCCAATATCAAACACCTCTCTTTGTTTGAGCTGTGCTTGTAACGGCCGTACTTCTTCTCCTATCCTTACCAGTTTTAGCTGCTGGAATTACAATACTCCTTACAGACCGTAATCTTAACACTACATTCTTTGACCCAGCAGGGGGAGGAGACCCAATCCTATATCAACACCTATTCTGATTCTTTGGTCACCCAGAAGTCTACATTCTTATTTTACCTGGATTTGGAATCATTTCACACGTTGTAGCCTACTATGCAGGTAAAAAAGAGCCATTTGGTTACATGGGAATAGTCTGAGCTATGATGGCTATCGGTCTCCTAGGATTTATTGTATGAGCCCACCACATGTTTACTGTTGGAATAGACGTAGATACTCGTGCATACTTTACATCCGCAACAATAATTATTGCTATCCCAACAGGTGTGAAAGTATTTAGCTGACTAGCTACACTCCATGGAGGATCAATTAAATGAGAAACGCCCATACTATGAGCTCTAGGGTTCATTTTCCTTTTTACAGTCGGTGGTCTAACAGGGATTGTCCTAGCCAACTCATCACTTGACATTGTCCTTCACGACACATATTATGTAGTTGCACACTTCCACTATGTATTATCAATGGGTGCCGTATTTGCCATCATGGCAGCTTTCGTTCATTGATTCCCCCTATTTACAGGATATACTTTAAACGACACCTGAACAAAAATCCACTTCGGGGTAATATTCATCGGCGTAAATCTTACATTCTTCCCACAACACTTCCTAGGTCTAGCAGGAATGCCACGACGATACTCTGACTACCCAGATGCCTACGCCCTGTGAAATACAGTATCATCTATCGGATCTCTTATTTCCCTGGTAGCAGTAATTATGTTCCTATTTATCCTATGAGAAGCCTTCGCCGCTAAACGAGAAGTATCCTCAGTAGAATTAACTATGACAAACGTAGAATGACTTCACGGCTGCCCTCCACCATACCACACATTTGAGGAACCAGCATTCGTCCAAGTTCAATCAAACTAACGAGAAAGGAAGGAATTGAACCCCCGTATACTGGTTTCAAGCCAGTCACATAACCACTCTGTCACTTTCTTCTAAAGACATTAGTAAAATATGCAAATTACATCACCTTGTCGAGGTGAAATTGCAGGTTAAATCCCTGTATGTCTTAAGCTCAAAGCTTAATGGCACATCCCACGCAACTAGGATTCCAAGACGCGGCATCACCCGTTATAGAAGAACTTCTTCACTTCCATGACCACGCCCTAATAATCGTGTTCCTAATCAGCACCTTAGTACTCTATATTATTATTGCAATGGTTTCAACCAAACTTACCAACAAATACATCTTAGACTCCCAAGAAATCGAAATCGTATGAACTATTTTACCAGCTGTCATTCTAGTTTTGATTGCCTTGCCATCCCTTCGAATTTTATACCTTATAGACGAAATTAACGACCCCCATCTAACAATCAAAGCTATGGGACATCAATGATACTGAAGTTACGAGTACACAGACTATGAAGATCTGGGCTTCGACTCCTACATAATCCCAACCCAAGACCTGACACCAGGCCAATTCCGGCTCCTAGAAACAGACCACCGAATAGTAGTCCCCATAGAATCGCCAGTTCGTGTTCTAGTATCCGCCGAAGATGTATTACACTCCTGAGCCGTTCCATCCCTGGGCGTAAAAATGGACGCAGTACCAGGACGATTAAACCAAACTGCTTTTATTGCCTCGCGCCCAGGCGTATTCTACGGACAGTGCTCTGAGATTTGTGGGGCAAACCACAGCTTTATGCCCATCGTAGTTGAAGCAGTTCCACTAGAGCACTTTGAGAGCTGATCCTCACTAATACTAGAAGACGCCTCACTAGAAAGCTAATTATCGGACAAAGCGTTGGCCTTTTAAGCCAAAGTTTGGTGCCTACCGACCACCTCTAGTGAAATGCCTCAATTAAACCCCAACCCATGATTTGCAATTCTAGTATTCTCATGAATCGTCTTTCTTACCATTATCCCAACTAAAATCTTAAATCACACCACACCAAATGAACCAACCCCAATAAGTGAAGAAAAACACAAAACAGAACCCTGAGACTGACCATGATAGTAAGCTTTTTTGACCAATTCGCAAGCCCGTCCTTCCTAGGAATCCCACTCATCGCTATTGCAATCGCACTACCATGAACTCTCTTCCCAACTCCCCCATCCCGATGAATTAACAACCGACTTATTACCCTTCAAACATGATTCATTAACCGATTCACTAACCAATTAATAATGCCCTTAAATGTGGGGGGACATAAATGAGCTCTTCTATTGGCCTCATTAATAGTATTCCTTATTACCATCAATATATTAGGTCTTTTACCATATACCTTTACACCCACAACACAACTATCATTAAACATAGGATTTGCCGTGCCACTATGACTTGCTACCGTGATCATCGGAATGCGAAATCAACCAACAGTTGCCCTCGGACACCTTCTGCCAGAGGGAACGCCTATCCCCCTAATTCCAGTACTAATTATTATCGAGACAATCAGCCTATTCATCCGACCATTAGCCCTGGGCGTTCGACTTACAGCCAACTTAACTGCGGGCCATTTATTAATTCAACTTATCGCCACAGCCGTATTTGTTCTTTTACCAATAATACCAACAGTAGCAATCCTAACCGCTACCGTTCTCTTCCTCCTAACGCTCCTAGAAGTCGCAGTAGCAATAATCCAAGCTTACGTATTCGTACTACTCCTAAGCCTCTATCTGCAAGAAAACGTTTAATGGCCCACCAAGCACATGCATATCATATGGTTGATCCAAGCCCATGACCACTAACCGGAGCCGTCGGTGCTCTATTAATAACATCCGGCCTAGCAATCTGGTTCCACTTCCACTCAACAACACTAATAACCCTTGGAATAATTCTCCTGCTTCTTACAATATATCAATGATGACGTGACATTATCCGAGAAGGAACCTTCCAAGGTCACCATACGCCACCAGTACAAAAAGGACTACGTTATGGAATAATCCTGTTTATTACTTCTGAAGTATTCTTCTTCCTGGGATTCTTCTGAGCTTTCTACCACTCAAGTTTGGCACCAACACCAGAACTCGGAGGATGCTGACCCCCAACAGGAATTATTACATTAGACCCCTTCGAAGTTCCTCTACTCAATACAGCTGTACTGCTAGCATCCGGAGTAACAGTTACATGAGCCCACCATAGCATCATAGAAGGTGAACGAAAACAAGCTATTCAATCTCTCGCACTTACAATCCTACTAGGATTTTACTTCACTGCCCTTCAAGCCATAGAATACTACGAAGCGCCTTTTACAATTGCAGATGGAGTATATGGCTCTACATTCTTTGTCGCCACAGGATTCCACGGACTACACGTCATTATTGGATCCACGTTCCTAGGCGTATGCCTCCTTCGCCAAATCCAATACCACTTTACATCCGAACATCATTTCGGCTTTGAAGCCGCCGCTTGATATTGACACTTCGTCGACGTAGTGTGACTATTCCTCTACGTATCCATCTATTGATGAGGCTCATAATCTTTCTAGTATTTAAAGTCAGTACAAGTGACTTCCAATCATTTAGTCTTGGTTAAACCCCAGGGAAAGATAATGAATCTAATCATAACCATCCTCACCATTACAGTAGCCCTATCCTCAATCCTGGCAATCGTGTCTTTCTGACTGCCACAAATAAACCCAGACGCAGAAAAACTATCCCCCTACGAATGCGGGTTTGACCCCCTGGGATCTGCCCGACTGCCCTTTTCACTACGATTCTTTCTGGTAGCAATCCTATTCCTCCTATTCGACCTAGAAATTGCCCTCCTCCTCCCCCTACCATGAGGAGACCAACTCCATAACCCCACTGGAACATTCTTCTGAGCCACCACAGTCCTAATTCTATTAACCCTAGGACTAATTTACGAATGAACCCAAGGTGGCCTAGAATGAGCAGAATAGGGAGTTAGTCCAAAACAAGACCTCTGATTTCGGCTCAGAAAATTATGGTTTAAGTCCATGACCCCCTTATGACACCCGTACATTTCAGCTTTAGCTCAGCATTTATTTTAGGACTTATAGGACTAGCATTCCACCGCACCCACCTACTCTCCGCACTCCTATGCTTAGAAGGAATAATATTATCCCTATTTATTGCACTAGCCCTATGGGCCCTGCAATTCGAATCAACAAGCTTCTCCGCAGCCCCTATACTATTACTAGCTTTCTCCGCCTGCGAAGCAAGTGCGGGCCTCGCACTTTTAGTAGCCACAGCCCGAACTCACGGAACCGACCGCTTACAAAACCTTAATCTATTACAATGCTAAAAGTGCTAATCCCCACCATTATATTATTCCCAACGATTTGACTAGTTTCCCCTAAATGACTATGAACAACTACAACCGCGCATAGCCTCTTAATTGCCCTTATTAGCCTCACATGATTAAAATGAACATCAGAAACCGGGTGAACTATATCTAACTCATATCTAGCCACAGACCCCCTCTCAACCCCCCTTTTAGTACTGACATGTTGACTTCTTCCACTAATAATTCTAGCTAGTCAAAACCACATCAATCCTGAACCAATTAGCCGACAGCGCTTATACATCACACTTCTCACCTCACTACAGACCTTCCTAATCATAGCATTCGGCGCCACTGAAATCATTATATTTTACATCATGTTTGAAACTACACTTATCCCAACCCTCATTATCATTACCCGATGAGGGAACCAAACTGAGCGCCTCAATGCAGGAACCTATTTCCTGTTCTATACCCTAGCAGGATCCCTGCCATTATTAGTCGCCCTCCTCCTACTTCAACAATCCACAGGGACCCTGTCTATGTTAGTAATCCAGTACTCCCAGCCTCTGCTCCTAAGCTCCTGAGGCCACAAAATCTGGTGAGCCGGCTGCTTAATCGCATTCTTGGTAAAAATACCACTATACGGAGTACACCTGTGGTTACCAAAAGCACACGTTGAGGCTCCAGTCGCAGGGTCAATAGTACTAGCAGCAGTACTGCTAAAACTAGGTGGATACGGAATAATACGAATAATAATTATACTAGACCCCCTATCCAAAGAATTAGTATATCCATTTATTATCCTGGCACTATGAGGTATCATCATAACAGGATCAATTTGCCTTCGTCAAACAGACCTTAAATCCCTAATTGCCTACTCATCTGTAAGCCACATAGGACTTGTAGCGGGTGGAATTCTAATCCAAACCCCATGAGGGTTCTCAGGGGCTATTATTCTAATAATTGCCCACGGATTAGTGTCATCAATATTATTCTGCTTGGCCAACACAGCCTATGAACGAACCCACAGCCGAACTATAATTCTTGCTCGAGGTCTACAAATAATCTTCCCACTAACAGCAGTATGATGATTCATTGCCAACCTGGCCAACCTAGCATTACCCCCACTACCCAACCTAATGGGAGAACTCATAATTATTACAACACTATTCAACTGATCACCATGAACTATTGCACTTACAGGAGCAGGAACATTAATTACAGCAGGCTACTCCCTGTACATATTCCTAATATCTCAGCGAGGCCCAACACCAAGCCATATCACCAAGCTCCCGCCATTCCACACTCGAGAACACTTATTAATAGCCCTTCACCTGATTCCAGTAATCCTCCTTGTGACAAAACCAGAACTCATATGAGGCTGATGTTACTAGTAAGTATAGTTTAACCAAAACATTAGATTGTGATTCTAAAAACAGGAGTTAAAATCCCCTTACTCACCAAGGAAGGACAGAAATCAATAAGTACTGCTAATCCTTATGCACCGCGGTTAAAATCCGCGGCTTCCTTACGCTTCTGAAGGATAACAGTTCATCCATTGGTCTTAGGAACCAAAAACTCTTGGTGCAAATCCAAGTGGAAGCTATGAATTCAACAACCCTAATTATATCATCCTCACTTATCCTAGTTCTTACAATCCTCATACTCCCGTTATTAACAACACTAAGTCCAAAACCACAAAACCCAGAATGAGCAAACACACATGTTAAAACCGCCGTCAGCACCTCATTTTTCATCAGCCTTCTCCCACTAATAATTTTTCTAGACCAAGGAGCAGAGAGTATTACTACAAACTGACATTGAATGAACACACATATATTCGACACAAATATCAGCTTCAAGTTTGACCACTATTCCCTCATCTTCACCCCAATTGCTCTCTACGTTACTTGATCAATTCTAGAATTTGCTCTATGATATATACACTCTGACCCCAACATAAACCGATTTTTTAAATACCTACTCCTATTCCTAGTGGCCATAATTACTCTAGTTACAGCCAACAACATATTTCAACTATTTATCGGTTGAGAAGGGGTAGGAATCATGTCATTCCTACTAATCGGATGATGATACGGACGAGCAGATGCTAATACAGCAGCCCTCCAAGCCGTTATCTATAACCGAGTAGGAGACATCGGACTAATCCTAAGCATAGCATGATTCGCAATAAACCTCAAATCCTGAGAAATTCAACAAATCTTCTTCCTATCAAAAAACTTTGACATGACAATTCCCCTAATCGGACTAATCCTTGCAGCAACAGGAAAATCGGCCCAATTTGGCCTACATCCTTGACTCCCTTCTGCCATGGAGGGCCCTACGCCAGTATCTGCCCTACTACACTCCAGCACCATAGTCGTTGCAGGAATCTTCCTATTAATCCGCCTCCACCCCCTTATAGAAAACAACAACCTGGCACTAACAATTTGCCTTTGCCTGGGAGCACTCACCACACTATTTACAGCCACCTGTGCCCTAACCCAAAATGATATTAAAAAAATTGTAGCTTTCTCAACATCCAGTCAACTAGGACTAATAATAGTCACGATTGGATTAAACCAACCACAACTAGCATTCCTGCATATCTGCACACACGCATTCTTTAAAGCCATGCTTTTCCTATGCTCCGGATCAATCATTCACAGCCTAAACGACGAACAAGACATTCGAAAAATAGGAGGCCTCCACAACCTAATACCCGCCACCTCAACCTATCTCACAATCGGCAGCCTAGCATTAACAGGAACCCCATTCCTAGCAGGATTCTTCTCAAAAGATGCTATTATTGAAGCCCTAAACACCTCCTACCTCAACGCCTGAGCCCTAACCCTCACACTAATCGCCACATCATTCACCGCGGTTTATAGCTTCCGAGTAGTATATTTCGTAACCATAGGATCCCCCCGATTCCTACCATTATCCCCCATTAATGAAAACAACCCACTAGTAATTAATCCAATTAAACGACTTGCCTGAGGAAGCATTATTGCAGGACTAATTATTACATCCAACTTCCTGCCCTCAAAAACACCTATTATGACAATACCAATTACCCTAAAACTAGCAGCCCTTATAGTAACCATTACCGGACTTCTAGTGGCCATAGAACTTACAGCCATAACCAACAAACAAGTTAAAATTACCCCTACAATTTCCCTACACCACTTCTCTAACATACTAGGATACTTCCCCGCAATAATTCACCGACTTCCCCCTAAACTCAACCTAACTCTAGGACAATCAGTAGCCACTAAACTTGACCAAACATGACTTGAAATTACAGGACCAAAAGGATTAGCACTAACCCAAATAATAATATCAAAAATTACAAGCGACATCCAACGGGGTATAATCAAAACCTACCTTACTATCTTTCTCCTAACCCTAACCCTGGCCACTCTCCTAGCTCTTTTTTAAACAGCCCGAAGAGCGCCCCGACTTAAGCCCCGAGTAAGCTCCAAGACTACAAGTAAAGTTAAAAGTAATACTCATGCACAAATAACTAACATTGCCCCACCAAAAGAGTATATAACAGCTACACCACTAACATCGCCACGTAGTATAGAAAACTCCTTCAACCCATCAACAACCACTCAAGAACCCTCATATCACCCCCCTCAAAATAGCCCAGCCGCCAACACAACACCTGACAAATACACCAGTACATACCCAGCCACAGAACGACTTCCCCAAGCTTCTGGAAAAGGTTCGGCAGCCAACGCCGCTGAATAAGCAAACACTACAAGCATCCCCCCTAAATAAATCAAAAAAAGAACTAGGGATAAAAAAGAACCCCCATAACCAACTAAAATTCCACACCCAACTCCCGCTGCTACTACCAAACCTAAAGCAGCAAAATAAGGCGTGGGATTAGAAGCAACAGCAATTAGACCCACAACCAAAGCTACCAATAACAAAAACATAAAATAAGTCATAATTCTTGCTCGGACTTTAACCGAGACCAGTGACTTGAAGAACCACCGTTGTAGTTCAACTACAAGAACAATAATGGCAAGCCTACGAAAAACCCACCCACTAATAAAAATCGCTAATGACGCACTAGTCGATCTCCCAACACCATCCAATATTTCCGTGTGATGAAACTTCGGATCCCTTCTAGGATTATGTTTAATTACCCAAATCCTAACCGGGCTGTTCCTAGCCATACACTATACCTCTGATATCTCAACCGCATTTTCATCAGTAGTCCACATCTGCCGAGATGTAAACTATGGCTGGCTTATTCGCAACCTACACGCTAACGGAGCATCATTCTTTTTCATCTGTATTTATATACACATCGCCCGTGGCTTATACTATGGATCTTACCTATACAAAGAGACCTGAAACATTGGAGTAGTCCTACTCCTGCTAGTCATAATAACAGCCTTCGTTGGCTACGTCCTTCCATGAGGACAAATATCCTTTTGAGGTGCCACAGTAATTACAAACCTATTATCAGCAGTTCCCTACATAGGAGACACCCTCGTCCAATGAATCTGAGGCGGTTTTTCAGTAGACAATGCAACACTAACACGATTCTTCGCATTCCACTTCCTCCTACCCTTCGTCGTCACCGCCGCAACCTTCCTACACCTCCTCTTTCTACACGAAACAGGATCAAATAACCCAGCTGGATTAAACTCCGACGCAGACAAAATTTCCTTCCACCCATACTTCTCATACAAGGATCTTCTAGGATTCGTACTAATACTACTAGCCCTTACATCGTTAGCACTATTCTCCCCAAACCTACTCGGAGACCCAGAAAACTTCACCCCAGCAAACCCACTAGTTACTCCTCCACATATTAAGCCAGAATGATACTTCCTATTTGCCTACGCTATTCTACGATCCATTCCAAATAAACTAGGGGGAGTCCTTGCACTATTATTCTCCATCCTAGTACTAATGGTAGTGCCAATTTTACATACCTCAAAACAACGAGGACTAACATTCCGTCCAATCACTCAATTCCTGTTCTGAACCTTAGTAGCAGACATGATCATCCTGACATGAATTGGAGGTATACCAGTAGAACACCCATACATTATTATTGGACAAATCGCATCAATCCTTTACTTCGCGCTATTCCTAATCCTCGCCCCACTGGCAGGATGGCTAGAAAATAAAGCACTAAAATGAGCTTGCCCTAGTAGCTTAGTCTAAAAGCATCGGTCTTGTAATCCGAAGATCGGAGGTTAAATTCCTCCCTAGCGCCCAGAAAAAGGAGATTTTAACTCCCACCCCTGGCTCCCAAAGCCAGAATTCTAAATTAAACTATCTTCTGGTAGTAACCTATATGGTTCAGTACATATTATGTATTATATTACATAATGTACTAATACCTATATATGTATTATCACCATTAATTTATTTTAACCTTAAAGCAAGTACTAACGTTTAAAAACGTACATAAACCAAAATATTAAGATTCATAAATAAATTATCTTAACTTAAATAAACAGATTATTCCACTAACAATTGATTCTCAAATTTATTACTGAATTATTAACTAAAATCTAACTCAAGTATATTATTAAAGTAAGAGACCACCTACTTATTTATATTAAGGTATTATATTCATGATAAGATCAAGGACAATAACAGTGGGGGTGGCGCAAAATGAACTATTACTTGCATCTGGTTTGGAATCTCACGGACATGGCTACAAAATTCCACCCCCGTTACATTATAACTGGCATATGGTTAAATGATGTGAGTACATACTCCTCATTAACCCCACATGCCGAGCATTCTTTTATATGCATAGGGGTTCTCCTTTTGGTTTCCTTTCACCTTGCATATCAGAGTGCAAGCTCAAATAGTAAAATAAGGTTGAACATATTCCTTGCTTGTGTTAAAGTAAGTTAATTATTAAAAGACATAACTTAAGAATTACATATTTCTCACTCAAGTGCATAACATATTCATTCTTTCTTCAACTTACCCCTATATATATGCCCCCCCTTTTGGCTTCTGCGCGACAAACCCCCCTACCCCCTACGCTCAGCAAATCCTGTTATCCTTGTCAAACCCCAAAACCAAGGAAGGTTCGAGAACGTGCAAGCTAACAAGTTGAAATATGGGTTAGCTATCCGCATTATATATATATATATACATACACATCACATCAATTTACCACATAATTCCCCAAACATTGACCTAAAAACCCCTATTAAATTTATAGCACATGCCCCAATGCTAAAAAGTCCAACATTATATAAT